TATAACAACAACAACTGAGATGCCAGGTGCGGCTCAGAGAAGAGGATCATGACATATGATGCTGTAGCAGCAGCCATAGCACGGGGAGCCCAAAAGAGGCTATTCCTCTCTCGGTACAGCTCATTTTAGAAGGCAGACAGAGGTTGCCCTAGAGAGGGCGACGAGTTTGGGTACCTCTGTGGGCATAGCGGACCTTTCGGCCTACAATAGGATAGAAGATAGAGGGTTTGAACCCTTTGCGGACATAGCTGCAATTGACACTGTAGTTGAAGTTCTCGGTCCTTTGAAGATTGGGCAAAATATCTAAGCACATCCAAATCTTACGAGACGTTTTTAGTCTTGTCGTTGGACTAAGAACGTCTTCGGTCATGGTGCCCATCATTAAACTTTTGAGTAGTTGGTCTGTTCTTCTCCAGGTGACGTACTCAGGGTTCATTATCTCACCTTTGTCATCAGTCTCAAGAAACTCCTTTGGTTCTTTTCCAGTTCCATCAACGAAACTGAGAAGATCTTGTGCTTCAATAAACGACTCTTAGTTTTCCATAGTAGGTAGTTCGTCTGTGTCAATTTTATGGATCAAAAATTTGCGATGGACGGGATACTCACTAAGTGCTGAGGAGAAGGATACAGACACAGCGGTGGACAGCGCCAAAGCAAAGAGAAAACACGTAACAAGGTATTGTATTCAGAGACACGAACCAACTGAACGTTTCCCAAGAGCTAGTGCTCTGATACCATGAAAGAGTTGAAAATACTTTGTGGGTGAAGGATGTGTATATCAATGTGAGAGATCCTCTGTTTAAATAGAATACAAGGTCCCTTGGGCCTTACACATGGAGTAATTAAATGAGAGTTACAGCAGTCCCCCGATCTTTTAGAAAAAAAGGAAATCCACCTCTCGTAGTGGTTGCTGCCACTTTCCTGGACGCTATCGCTGACGGCATAGATCCGAACCCCTTTACAAGTTCATCCGGCTGCGATTCTCCTACCCAATACCGGATCCAGACGAGAGAAGACTCATTGCCACCTTACCTTGTGGGGCTGCATCAGAAGGCGAGTCTTTTATTCTACCTACGCCTTCTTTAGTACGACACCCAATGATCTTTGCCTTGACTATCAGGATTCCGAAGAATACTTCATCTCAGACGACTTCATTTCCCGCAGGGCTAGTCCAACAATGAAGCCCTTTATCCCACTTCGTGTAAACTGGACTTGCTTTGACCAAGATTGACGATTAAGGAAGATCTTAAATAAAATAGAAGAAAAGTCCACAGAAGGAAAGAGAACTACCCGGTGAACGAGGTGAAAATCAGAGTAAAAGTACAGCTACGTATGCTTGCAAAGGATTGGGCGCAGGACCTCTTCACAGTTCAACGTATTCATTTGGATGATTATAATAGTGTCTTCTTTCGAGTAAGAAAAAGCAACGCCGGAATGAAAGAAAAGCATAGGGCTGACTTGTGATCACAGTAGATCTCAGTGGGATCTTCCCCAAAGTGTATCAAAACACTAGGAAGCACGATACCACGTCCTTAGGTTGTGTCAAACCTAGAGCGGACACCAAGAAATCTGTACCACTGATACCACCCAATATATAACCTCCTAAAGGGAGGCCGGTACCAACGTCCAAGATAGGTACTCGGAAATTTATACCCTTTACCGCAACCATGTCGTAAATCTTCCACTTCAGACCAAAACGAACCAACTTAGGATCGGTCCGATCGATCTTCCATTTCCGATTAACGACAGGTGCACTAAAAAAGTCTTCGAGCACAAATATTCATATTGGACCGGGAAGAAAAAAGGGTAAAAAGGAAAGTCTAAGATAGTATGGCACGAAAAGGAAATCCAATTTCGGTAAGACTTGATCTGAATCGTAGTTCAGATTCAAGTTGGTTCAGTGAGGGCGACCGCGAAAGGAAAGTCACCGAATGGGTCAGTCTTTTCCTTCAGTTTGTCCCAGATTTGAACTAGAAAAGGGCGTGGGAGGACGTTGCGGATGTCCGGGGCGGACACGACTTCTTCTATTCGGCTAGAAGACCACTGAAAGACACCCAGGACTAGAGCATGTCGTGAAAGAAGCACACTGGGCGGGCGTGCTTCGACCGTGTCTCCGGGGCACAGTTGAATGTAGATATCATGAACGCGAGGTGCAGGATACCAGGCCGAGAAACCCGGGCAACCACTCCCCTATGTGCCAATCGCTAGCGCATCCAGGGCCCCGGCGCCCCGCTCAGCTGGAGAGGCCTAGCCTGATCTGAGAATTGCTAATTTGGTTTGGTTCGGATAGACTTCATTCAAGAATGCCGCCGCCCTTGGAATCAATAAGAAAAGAAGTGCTAAGTTTCAGATCAGTGAATAACCCGAAACGAAAGAAGAGACATTTCTCGCTCGGCGCCTAAAGCGCACTATGCTCCGCTTCAACAAACAAATGAGAGTTTTCGGTGGAACCGGTGAACCACGCGAGCTGGTTAGATGCGTGGGGCAGAGGGCTCGTAGTACCTGCTAGCGCAGCTATGCAGTAGAAGGAAAGGAGCCTAAATCGACCCCCTTCCTTATTTTTTTTTTCAAAGAAAAAAAGCAGTACAAGGAAACTTTTATTTAAGTCGGATGAGACTAAGCAGCTACCGACCGTTCCGACGCGCCCTTGACCTATCTTGATAAAAAAAAAGCAAAAACCTATCTATATCTAAAGGGGAGCCTAGTTTAAGCTGTCAAACAAATGATAGAATGGAAAATAATGAATAACCACTAGTAGGGATATGGGTGGAGTCTCGCTCAGTAAGTAAAGAGAGTTGTAGATTCGTAAAAGAGGAGAGGAGCCTTTACTTTCAAATGACAACTGCCTCTTCTTTTCTTGCTGCGAGGGCGTTACACGAAACCAAACCGCCCCCCGCCCGATCAAGTACCAGTTGCTTCGCTGGTAGGTCCACTTAGGTTAGGGGGCATTGTCCCTCAGTTCTTACCAACCTCCGGTGTGTAATCGACATCTTGCTAGCTATAACTCGGTCGAATAAGAATCATATCATTGATTCCCTATGCTGTCAATTTATTATTCATTCATGGCGCTCGGCCGGTGCTCCTTTCTCATCTCAAACCAGAACAACTCTGAACGTTAGGGAAGACCACCTGAGCGAACCGACCGAAGGGACTTGACTTATCCGAACCGAACGATAGCGGCTTAAAGCTAAGCCTATCACGAGCACGAGAATCAAAATCCTTGATCGACGAGGAGGAGCATCTCAAAGTATGGGGCAAAGGATCAAGCGCTTTGACTTTGTCTCCCGGGATCCACCACAGGTTGGGTTTGAGAGCCGTGTGATGGGTCACTATCCAGCACGGTTCGGAGAGCACTTTTAGTCTGCGTTGGTGAATAGAAGCCCCCCTATCAAGCAAGAAGGAAGCGGCTCTTCCCACGGCGGAGTCACCATTGACTCTATTTATTATTATGGGAAATCACTGTATCAAGATCTCAATCTGAGATCTTATTTCGGTTCGATACGTCCACCTACGAGACTCACCTTTGGCTTTCGTCTCGGTAGGTGTATTATTATACATTTTTCCAAAAGAACATTCATTCATTTCTTTCTTCCCCGTCGACCACGACGACTAAAACGACGCGAAAAATCCAGACCCGGAAAGGCGAAGGGCCGGTGGTGGGAATTTGGGAAAGTCGGGCCGATCGGGTGTCTTCATTCAAGCGACGGTACAGAAGAAGAACGAAAGGAAGTGAGAGGCCGGGGGCCGGGGAAAAGAGTCGAGTCGATCAGGCTCGACGATCGGAAGAAGCAAAACGAAATCAGGATTTGGCCGAAAAAGAAGCAAGGCTATGGATACCATGACCGATCACCATCGATAAAGAAGAATCTTTCTAAATCACTTCGGGTCAGCGGGGCCTTCAAGCATCCGAAATACGCCGGGGTTGTAAATGGCATAGCCTTCCTGATAGAAAATGACGACTCCTTCATAAAAACGAAGTTATTCTTGTTCTTTTTCCCAAAGAAGTCCCGCTCCGACGGCCCGACGAGTCATCTACAACAAAGGACCCTCCCCGCAGTGCGCTCTTCCTTGAATTATTCGGTCATGCAATACTTATTGAATACAAAGAACAAAATGCATTTCGACCCCGTCGTAGTTCTCAATCATTTCGTGGCACCGGGCGTGGCTGAACCATCTACGATGGGGGGAGCTAATGCACAGGAAATAAGCTTAGATAAGAGAATACGTTCTCGCATCGCTTTTTTTGTAGAAAGCTCGACCAGCGAGAAAAAGTGTTTGGCCGAAGCCAAAAAGAGGTTGACCCACTTCATTCGCCAAGCGAATGATCTTCGCTTCGCGGGAACAACAAAAACCACCATCTCGCTCTTTCCTTTCTTCGGTGCTACCTTTTTTTTTCCAAGGGATGGGGTTGGGGTGTATAATAACCTTTTTTTTGAGAATGCCCGGGAACAACTCCTAGGTCAATGTTGGAGAAAATGTTGGAACCTCATGGCTAAGGATAAGGTAATGGAATTGATAGATAAATTCATAGACCTAGGTAGGATAGGAGAATTGATAAAGGGAATAGAGATGATGATAGAGATCATACTGAGAAACAGAAGAATTCCGTACGGGTACAACTCTTATTTGAACGAAGTGAAAAAAATGCGATCTTTGTTGTCTAATAGAACAAACACTAATACCTTAATTGAATCGGTCAAGATCAAATCTGTTTATCAAAGTGCTTCTCCGATTGCTCAAGACATCTCTTTTCAACTGAGGACCAAAAAAACAAGATCATTTCGTTCCATTTTTAGTCAAATAGTTAAGAATATTCCATTAGTAATGAAAAAGAGGGTTACGGGGATCCGTATATGTTGTTCAGGTCGATTAAAAGGTGCAAAAATAGCTAGAACTGAATGCGGAAAGTATGGAAAAATATCTCGTAATGTATTTAACCAGAAAATCGATTATGCTCCTGCGGAAGTATCTACTCGTTACGGAATCTTAGGTGTCAAAGTGTGGATTTCATATAGTCAAAAAATAAAGGGGCGTGCTATATCCAAAACGTACGAAATATACTAAATATCGTAAAGGCAGATGTAGTAGGGGTTGCAAAGCGGACGGTACACAACTTGGTTTTGGAAGATATGGCACTAAAAGTTGTAGAGCAGGTCGTCTTTCATATCGAGCCATTGAAGCAGCGCGTCGGGCTATAATCGGACACTTCCATCGTGCTATGAGCGGACAATTCCGAAGAAATGGTAAGATATGGGTAAGAGTTTTCGCGGATATCCCTATTACCGGAAAACCTACAGAAGTCAGAATGGGAAGAGGAAAAGGAAATCCTACGGGTTGGATTGCTCGTGTGTCCACGGGACAAATCCTATTTGAAATGGATGGTGTGAGTTTGTCAAATGCTCGACAAGCCGCTACATTAGCGGCGCATAAACTATGTTCGTCAACCAAGTTTGTTCAGTGGTCGTAAGCTAATTAGTTAGTGGGGGGAAACCGGACCGGGATTCAAAAGAATTAGGCGAAGTCTTTCTTCCTGAACGACGGAAGTGACTACTTGACTTTCGTATACTAGCTATTTTCAGATCTACCTTATCTTGCTTATTTAAGCAAAAGGAGATCCACTATCGGTTGTAGTCTTCTTGATCTATCAAGTCAAGAGGGCGAGGCCCCTTGTCTTAGCTTAGGATGAGGGGGGGCGAAGAAGCGGGAATGTGGGTCTTCGCATCTATTGAGCTAACTGGTAAATGAGAGCCTTCGATACGTGCTTGCTACTGCAGCAGCTAGAGAAGTACGAATGCTCTTATCTTATATGGTTACTCAGGTTTCAACAGTTCAATTGAATTGTTGAAATCCATTCACATACTCAAAGAGAGGGATAAGTAGTAGGAAGGAGGATACCCTAACCACTAACCCAGGTCGTGTTAAGCAAAGAACCATCGCTTGAGAATGATCTGTCCCTTGATCCCTCTTTCTTTTGTACAGGTGTGACTACGACATTGATTCTATGATCAACCGGGGATAGGCCCGATTATGCTTTGCTGAACCCCTATTTATAAATCTAAGGATCCTTTGATGGTAATTAAATGTTACCGCCTAGGTGGCCTAGGGAAAAGCAGCTGATCATTTACTTTCATTCTCTTATTTCCATGCCTTTCTTTCACCAAAGAATTGTTTAGTTAAAAGTGAAAGATGGATTTCCTTATTGGGCTTTTCAAGTAGCGAAATAACGCATGAAAATAGCCTTTGTAGCGAATCGAAATCAATCTACTGCTCGCGTGTAAAAGAGGTAGGTGCTTTCTTCCCATGCCTTTCTCGTACTTTTCTCCCCATCGTTCCGTCGTTAGCTACACCCGCGTTAACCTGCACTCCCACTCGCTCACCTGCCGCTTCGTTCCTATATAGTATAAGGCAGATGTATACTATTGATCTCGGGGAAATCGTAGTTCAATCCAGATTACCCACAGCTCTGTTCTGTATAGTGTTGGATGTCCTATTGATGGTTCCAACCGTGATTGACTACCTCTTGTTATTGTTAGTAGAAGACCTAGCTGGATGTAATTCAGTCTAATGTCATCCTTCCTTTTGCCAGAAGGATTCTGTGAGTCAAGAACTTCATTAGGAATGATTGATGTGAGGGATGGAATAACATATGAATAAGAGAGTCTTAGTTGACCCCAAAGCAAGAGAAGAGAGGTAATCCTTACTTCTTATTAGGTTTCATTGCTTCTTTTCTGCTTTATCGTTTCCTATGTAAGAGTTGCATATAGACTGGGGCTCTTGTCGAGCTTGCCTACGTACCTTCCTAGCTTGGACAGGATTAAGTCAGATGTAGTTCGAATAGGATTCAATCCAGCCGCGGGGTTCCATCATTTTTATGATTTCTTCCTTTTTGTGGGGCGAAGCTTTATTTAGGCCTAGTTAGTTGGCCGTGCTTCACTCCACCTCGCTTTCGACCTCAGCTCCTATGCTTGCTGCCGACCCTTACACCATAAACGGAATACCAGTTTCCGACCGGGAACTAGAGTTGCCTTCTTTGTTGGACCGACAGACCGATCAAGACCAGTTGCGAGCCGTTTTACACTTTCCCAAAGACTAATACACGAGCGATTCGCCATAGTCTAATCGATTGAGGAGGACAGCCAATGACCGAGCTGGAGGTGGGAATACATAAAATATTCCATCAAAAGGATACCTTTGATCTCCGCAGAAGGCCGGATTGATGCTTATTATCCATCCTTGTGAGAGCCCCTCTATGCGATGGCTTTAGCACGCCCTCCCTCAACTAAGGAGAAATGCCCATACTTAATAACCCCTCTACGAGATGAACTCAACAGAGAGGGCGCATATTTCTTATTTACAAAAATATAGAAAGCGATTAATTAACCTATGGATTTACCTCGCTTAACAACAAAAAATAAAGAAGAACTGGAACAAAGCGAGCAAGGGATTCACGATTAGCGGATTAGCTAAACTAAGCAAGCAAAAGGCATGAGCGGCAAGAATCAAGGGCATGCCCGACCCGAGCTTCTACTCCTAGGCCAGGGCAAGAGCAGAGGAGAAGAAGGAACATTCAAAAAAAAGATAGAAAATACAATACATGGATTCTTGATTGAAGCGCCCTAACATGTACCTACGGAGCAGAAGATAGATCGGTCCTCGTAGAACGTTCAAGACTTTCAGTATGTTGTTCCATATCTATTACTAAACCTCGTGGTATCCACGTACAAAACATACATTACCAAGAAAATAATTAGCACATTGGTGTCGGTCTACTAAGCCAGTCAATCAAGTATGTAGTGTAGAGTCCATGGTGTAGGACAGGTTTTAGTCCGAGGAGTTCAATTAAAGGATTTCTCTATAGCTATAGTAAGAGTGATCCATGGCCTTGAGCCATGAGTCATAGAATAATTCCTTCATGCTTCCCATAGGGATAGGAAAGAGTAAAGTGGCCGGTTAAGCAGCTAGTCCTAATCTAGGCACATACGCCGGTTAGAGCAGTGCCTTTTCAAAGCTTAGCTTCTGAGATTCTCTTACTAATAGAGAACAATCTTTCTTTCGGGAAAGTCTTCTGCTTCTTGGCCTGGCCCAGATCTTCTTGAATAAACTACTGTTTGCTCCTTGGAATTAAGCCTCTTAGGCTGTCTACCTTTGATTCAATAGTCTCACCTTGGCGGTCTACTGAGAAGGTCGTATCCATGGTAGGGAAAGGCTTCCTTCCTTGATAACGTGGTACGTACCAGGGACCTCACGTATACCTCTTAACCAAGGTATGACTTGGGAACCAACCTGGAAAGCAATACCGAATTGTCCTTACCTTACATCACAGTTGATTGAAGGTGGTGTCAAACCTCGGTTAGCTCCTTCCAAATCCACTTTCTAGCTATTACCTTTGTTTGCCAGAGGATTTCTTTCTTAAGGCCTAGAGATAGCAGTCTAAGACCTTTTCTGATCAAACTATGGATAAGCCGGATTGAAGGATGGCCCCCCAGCTTGAATAGATGATCATCTGGTTAAGAATTTATCAATGATACAATAAAGCATTGGGCATATATGCTTGTTGGAGTTTGTGATTTACGGTATTGGCTTGGTTTGCCAAAGCTGGGATTGTGCGGAAATCGCCGACCCTGGGACTCCTTCCTCCTCAAACTCTCCTCGCCAGTCGGCTCGCTCTCTCATCCTGCCCTGACTTCTTCTAAGTCGGTTCATAGGCATGCAAACCCTAACCCTAGTTTTACATCTACACATACTCGGGGACTACTGCTGCGCCACAACATTCTTTCATTGATAAACAAATCCAATCTCTTTTTTCTGGTAACTCCAATTCTAATTCGCCGCTTGATCACGATCCCGGTGAAAAAGGGGATTATTTCGCCATTACAGTGGACGAGGAATTATATCAACGACGGGTTAATGAATGCTCATCCTCGCTGATTGCACGTTTATTGCTGGCCAAAGGGGATAAGCCATGGAATCTTGGTGATCTTAAATCTCGCTTACAGGCCCTGTGGTCGCCTCAATACCCCTGGGTAAAGGTTTTTTTCAACATCCAGTTTGATTCCTCTGCCGATAGGTACAAAATTGCTGCTCGTGGAATCTTGAATATCAAGCCTGGTGTTCTTCGACTTCAGCAGTGGATTTGAACCCATACAAAATTCGTACTTCTGTCGCTGGGTTAGGATTGTTGAGTTGGGATTGCCAAGGCTGCCGGCAACCCCGTTAGAATTGATGAGTGATCCCTTGCGGGTGACTATGGACATTATGTTCGAGTGCTTGTGGAGGTTGATTTATCGCTTCCTATTCAGGAGCAGGTCATGATTGAAAGGACAGGCCATTTCCGTTTTATCTCTCTTTTTTATGAATGGCTTCAGCCCTATTGCTCTCATTGCAATGTCATCGGCCGCTGGAAACAAAGACCGAGGGAGGCTGTGGACGGCAACAGGCGAGGTGGTTCTCGAGAGCGCAGTCGCTCGCGCATGGATGATAACAAACGTGGTCGTTCTCGTGATAAGCCGTGAAAAGGATACTTCCAAAGGAAAAGTTCAGGTGGCTGATTCATCACCTGTCTCTACATCCAATATCCAATTCCTTTTCCGCGGATTCCAATTCTGACTTGGAGAAGGTGGCGGAGATTGATAAGATGCCCCAAGTAGGGACGTCCTCAAGTCACATGAATGTTTCTGAGCATTCTGCTTCTGAAGAACCTCATGTCGATTCACCAAAGGCGTCCAGCGAGCATACGGAATCACAGGCAATGGTGGACGGGTCCTAGAACTTTTCAGCACCCAGGTGTTGTCGAAAATTCAGGAAATGGAAAAATCGTCTGGCTTAAGGAAGGCGGTGCATGAGTTTACGATTACTTCGGATACCTCTTCTCATAGCACCAAGGCGATGACGGTAGCTTCGCGGCAAAGCAGGGCCGATTTAGCCGACGACCCAGACGAGCAGTTGGTCGATGTGGATCAATTGAAGAAACCCTGGTCACGTCTCACTCATAGTCTTTTACCAGTCCGGAATCGATGGATCAGTCCACGAAAGAGTAGTTGGTAGTTCCACAGGACTAGTAGAAGAGAAGAAGTTATGTCACAGCTAAGACAAGAATTGTTACATCATCAACCCCGTAATAGTATAGTAATAGAATTTCTCTCCTGCAGAGAGGGACTCATCACTATGAGGTCCGAAGCGTCCTAGAGTATGCTATTCTATTCGTTGATGGCGAACCCGCTGCTTGAGATCTTTTTCTATTCCTATCTCAATCCAATTTCAAATTCGATTGATTGGTTTGACTTCAAAAAATTAGGAGTTATTTGGTTGGATTAAATTATTGTATATACCACATAAAAATGAATGGCATTATTATTACTGATCAGTAAAATCCATATCTGTACAAAGGGAAAGGAGCATTTTTTTATGGTAAAAAATGCATTCATTTCTATTATTTTATTTCTCAAAAAGAAAACAAAGAAAATAGAGGGTCTGTTGAATTTCAAGTATTCAGTTTTACCACTAAGATAAGGAGACTTACTTCACATTTGGAATTGCACAAAAAAGACTTTTCATCTCAGAAAGGTTTGCGGAAAATTTTGGGAAAACGTCAACGACTACTAACCTATTTGTCAAAAAGAAATAGAGGACGCTATAAAGAATTAATTGATGAGTTGGATATTCGAGAAATAAAAACTCGTAATCGTAAATTTGAAGCATGATACCATTTGATGAGCTTAGTCCTTTAAAATTGGATGAACTTCTTTTTACTTTCAGCAATGCATGGAAGACTGACTCGGGAAAAACTTATGATTACACCAACTACAAGAAACGACCTTATGATAGTCAATATGGGCCCTCACCACCCATCAATGCATGGTGTTCTTCGACTGATCGTTACTCTCGACGGTGAAGATGTTATTGACTGTGAACCCATATTGGGTTATTTACATAGAGGAATGGAGAAAATTGCAGAAAATCGAACAATTATACAATATTTGCCTTATGTAACACGTTGGGATTATTTAGCTACTATGTTTACAGAAGCAATAACCGTAAATGGACCTGAACAGTTGGGCAATATTCAAGTACCAAAAAGGGCTAGCTATATTAGAGCTATTATGCTGGAGTTGAGTCGTATCGCTTCTCATTTGTTGTGGCTTGGTCCTTTTATGGCAGATATTGGGGCACAGACCCCCTTTTTCTATATTTTTCGAGAACGAGAATTGATATATGACCTATTCGAAGCTGCTACCGGTATGCGCATGATGCATAATTATTTTCGTATCGGAGGAGTTGCTGCTGATCTACCTTATGGCTGGATAGATAAATGTTTGGATTTTTGCGATTATTTTTTAACTGGGGTTGATGAATATCAAAAGCTTATTACACGAAATCCTATTTTTTTAGAACGAGTTGAAGGCGTAGGTATTATTGGCGGAGAAGAAGCATTAAATTGGGGTTTATCAGGACCAATGCTACGAGCTTCCGGAATACAATGGGATCTTCGTAAAATTGATCGTTATGAGTGTTATGAAGAATTTAATTGGGAGATTCAATGGCAAAAAGAAGGGGATTCATTAGCTCGTTATTTAGTACGAATCGGTGAAATGACAGAATCCATAAAAATTATCCAACAGGCCCTGGAAGGAATTCCAGGGGGGCCCTATGAGAATTTAGAAAGCCGACGCTTTGATAGAATAAAAGGCCCTGAATGGAATGATTTTGAATATCGCTTTATTAGTAAAAAACCCTCCCCAACCTTTGAATTGTCCAAGCAAGAACTTTATATAAGAGTCGAAGCGCCAAAAGGAGAATTGGGCATTTTTCTGATCGGAGATCAGAGTGTTTTTCCTTGGAGATGGAAAATCCGACCGCCGGGGTTTATCAACTTGCAAATTCTTCCGCAGTTAGTTAAAAGAATGAAATTGGCTGATATTATGACGATACTAGGTAGTATAGATATCATTATGGGAGAAGTTGATCGTTGAAATGATAATTGATATAACAGAAATAGAAGTTATCCATTCTTTTTTCAGATTGGAATCCTTAAAAGAAGTTTATGGACTCATATGGATACTTGTCCCTATTTTCGTTCTTGTATTAGGAATCATACTGGGTGTACTAGTAATTGTTTGGTTAGAAAGAGAAATATCTGCAGGGATACAGCAACGTATTGGACCTGAATACGCGGGTCCTTTGGGAATTCTTCAAGCTTTAGCAGATGGTACAAAACTACTTTTCAAAGAAAATCTTCTTCCATCTAGAGGAGATACTCGTTTATTCAGTATTGGTCCATCCATAGCAGTCATATCCATTTTACTAAGTTATTCAATAATTCCTTTTAGCTATCGCTTTATTCTAGCCGATCTTAGTATTGGTGTTTTTTTATGGATCGCCGTTTCAAGTCTTGCTCCCGTTAACGACCACAAAGGCATACAAAGAAGGCTCATTAAACTGGAATTCTATAAGATTTCCTCCGTAAATCCGAGTGTGGTAGTGCCGGGGTACGCTTCGTATGCTTCCTCCGTCCCTGCATATGGATCCGGATAGAATACAATGCCTTGATAGCAAAGCCAACTAGCAGAGCCGACGCGAGGATCGGTGGGATGCCGTAGCTTTAAGAGAGAGAGGCGGAGTCTCAACTACCACAAACAACTATACCACTCTGAGACTTGATCTCAATCACTTTTATAATATAATAAAGAAAGTAGCAAAAATCATAAGAGAAGCAAGGTCCACGTTGGGAAATGGTACGCCCGGTTCTACCACTGCAGGGCCCAATCATAGTCAAAAGAAGAGTTTGATCCTGGGAATAAAAACCTGCGCCAGCGCCGCTGGATGATGCAGAACGCTTTTTTTATAGAGAGAGAGTCAAGGCAAGGGGACTTCTGCGGGCGATTCTGTAACCGTAACCGCAGGCAGCCCAGCCGACTTAATGATGGCCGCGCATGAGACCACTTTGATGTTGAGTCGGGGGATGCGAACATAGTGGCCCTAAAATACCTTCTGCGCTAAGGCGAAAAACTTCCATTTTGAGACCGCGACCCATCGCGGTTTCTCACTGATTTAGTGAGATAAGTGTGAAATTCTCCTCCACAAGACTCTGGAAAAAGGGCTTGGGTACGAGAACATAATTGGAAGAAATAAGGATCGAAGTTTAGACCGCTCACAGGAGTTCTACCTATAGAAAAGATCATCGGAGAGGAGACAGCCCATTTCTGATTCCAGCCTAGAAGACTAGTAAAAGGAAGGATCAATAATGTTCTATATTTCAGGAGCTAGATTAGTTGCCGATAAACAAGTAAGAATTGCCTCAACAAAAATTTATGGAATTGGACTTAAAAAAGCCATTCAGGTTCGTTATCGATTAGGTATCAGTGGGAACATAAAGATAAAAGAATTAACTAAGTATCAGATCGACCAAATTGAACAAATGATAGGTCAAGATCATGTTGTTCATTGGGAATTGAAGAGGGGAGAACGAGCAGACATCGAACGATTAATTTCTATTTCTTGTTATCGTGGAATTCGTCATCAAGATGGATCGCCCTTACGCGGTCAACGAACTCATACTAATGCTAGGACTTGTCGCAAGCAAATTAGGAAATGAAAGAAGTCTACCGAAAGCCCTTGGTACTTGTCTGATCAATCACACCGATAGCTTCAATAGTTCACTGAAATTTTTTGTCTTTGGTATTTCACCGCTTACTAAAAGAAGGACTCCTATAGCTAATTAATCTGTAGAAGTAGAATACGTACCTACGGACCACTCCAGTATACGTATAGTAGGCCTCCTTCGCCACGACATTAGTGGCTTAGCCCTCCTATCGGCTCGGCTTCGTCCTAGAAGCTACTGCTTCCGCCTCTCTAGGCATGAGCGATAGCTCATGACTGGTATATGGATCTCTCTATGTAGTGGTCGGCCTTCTAGAAGCTTCGCCAGAAGCGACTAGTCGCTTCCCGAATGCCTCATTACTTTAGTTTAGTATAGTCGTTTTTGCCGCCAACGTACGCTACTAGGAGAGTAAGCAAGCTAGCTTGCTTGCATTCTAGAAAGGTTCCGTGCCCTTCCTGCCTGCTGAAATTGATGTGAATGATCGTGACAGCTCTTCAAATCCTATTCGGTCTGATTAGATATGTCACTGAAAAAAATCCGTTCTCTCTCTGTTTTCTTTTCGGATTCCGAGGATGAGCCGGTCGATCCTAACATCTTTATCTGAGGAGCCGGACGACGAAGCCTCCTCCTCAGATAAAGATGTCTCTGACGCTACTCGCCCGGCAAGAACAACTTTATCTATTTTGATTTTTTTGGCGAGTTCGGTCAGGAGAGAGAAAAGAGAGATACTTTCTATCAGTCAAAAGCAGATACCGCCCCCCCCATGCTCCCACGGTCCGCTTACCGAGGAATAGAAAGGAAGGACCCGGGGCCAGAGCAAGTTGGGTTGGGGTAGAGAGCCGTAAGCGCGGTGGGGGGTGACAGAGAACGTGCTCGTACGGTTCATAGAAGGATATGATAAACTACTTTATTGTTGGGAACTTTGACTCCTCTATATTCGAAATATGCCTCTCTAGGAGCATTACGATCTGCAGCTCAAATGGTCCCTTATGAAGTATCTATTGGTCTTATTCTTATTGTGCGCCTTGTGAGCGCGTTTGGATCCGCGAAGGCAATCGCTCGGCTGTTCCCCTAACCCAACCCGGGAACGGACCGGAGGGAACCGCAGCATGGGGAATGTCCGCGTCTCGTCGCAAGGCTCATTTTGAGTTGTGGGTCAGGTCATAGGGCGGGCAGCTTTATCGGCTCAAGGGCCGGGGCACAAGGGTCCTGGTACTATCCAGGTGCGAAGAACCCCGGAGGTGACTGCAATGAGCAGAAATCTCACTCACGGGCCTAAACGACGAGCAAACACTCGAACGTGAGAGCAAGGGATCACCCAACGAATGGACGAGCTCAAAGGGGGGAGTGAGGCAAGAACCATGCTTTCAGAGAAGTGGGGGTCCGAATCTTATCTGAACTGCGAGAATAACTGACTAAGCCGTGCCATAAGGGGTCATTCTCCAAACGGGGCGGGGTCAAGCTTTTAGGTTGTTTAAGTAGGTTGGGTGACAGATCGTCCATAGGAGTACTCCGGGATATAAACCAGGGCAACAAAAGTGGACGACGATGCCGCCCGTTTTCATTTCGTGGAAGTCCCCGGCAGAGGAAAGGGCTGTAGGTGATGGCGCGTTCTGCTTCTTATCTAGAGAGGGGCGCTGAAATCCTTTCTATTGGTTCGTGCGCGGCATCTGGTATAGATGAAGAAAGGCGGGCCGTCGGGACCTATTCTATTAATAGGCGGAAAAGCGAAATAGGAAAGCGGCCGAGCTGACTGATGAGTGCCTTTTTAGCCTTTAGAAAAAAGGCTCTCATGTGAAGCTAACATGGCTGGCTACATTCAAGTATAGCCAAATCACGATGAGACGGGACGGACGGTCAGAGGCCGCAGCGGGACTACCACTTGGGATGGGAATGGCTCAGCCCACATGCATCATTTGATCAAAGCACTCCGCCTCCTCGAAGTGCTTTGTCAACCACGCTTTCCCTCCCTCAAAACAATGCTCCTCGCTAAATGCCCTTCCTGGGGCTTGCCTTGCCTCAACATCTAAATAAAGAAAGGGCGGGCGCCGAAAAAAAAGCAGCCCAGCCTCTTCAAGAAAGCTTTGCTTGGTAGGCGCTGCCGGACAATGCTCTGAACACGAAAGTGTGCAGTTCCGCCCCCTTATCCCATGCTGAGTCACAGGCAGCGCCTCGAAAAGCACGGACGAGCCGCATGCAGGGAAACTTGCACGTGTGGTTCTGGCCGGGGACCCCGGTATACTGTACTAATATGTGTAGGTCCCCGTAATTCGAGTGAGATTGTCATGGCGCAAAAGCAGATATGGTCCGGTATTCCCTTGTTCCCTGTATTGGTTATGTTCTTTATTTCTTGTCTAGCAGAAACTAATCGAGCTCCCTTTGATCTCCCAGAAGCGGAAGCTGAATCAGTTGCAGGCTATAATGTAGAATATGCGCGGGATGCGATCCTTAATAGTTCACTGTTGGCGGAAGCCAATGTCCCGGGGTCCCGGGGACTCATTCTGACTGAAAAAAGGGGCGGGTCTTTACCAACTTCAAAATATTTGATTTTCCTACGCGAGCCTTATTGAAATTGAAAAGGCCCCATAGGGTGTTAGCGCTTTAGTTTGATTGCAGGGGCGCGTTAGCGCTTGACTAATAAGATAGAAATTTCTTGCTTGTTTAGTAAAGTCTCGCTTTTTTTTTATTTATAATTTATAGAAGTAGGTGCTTGCTAGGGCACTCTTCATTCGAAACTAATGAGTGTCCGGTAGTTCTGCCTTGTTATCAAAAAGGGAGTTGGGTAAAGCAAACTCCCTCCTTGGAGGAGCACGGGCTTAGTCAAGTAGAACCGGGTTGCGCTGCTTGATGCTCTGATCGAAAACAAATCAGTGGGGCCATGCCGGTACGACTGAATATGCGTTAGAAAGGTCAATCCCTCCCCTACGACACCAAAAAAACCGGGCCGAGCTTCTAAACTAAACAGCCCGCCCGCTTCCATATAACAATATCGTGGCAACGTAGACCTAAGTGGTCATATTGAATCCTTGGGAACCATCACAAGTACGGCCGGCCTATATTTGAACGAAAATACCGTGTCGTCCAGCGGAGCCTATAAGAAGGTGACTCGCGCAGACAGCTGACTCCTTTTCAATAGAAAAGAATAGCCAAACCAACCCAGCTGGCTGGTCAATCTCAGAGATCTTATCGGCCGGCAAACCGGAGACGGACGACCACGGTCCCGACCTTACCAGCACCGGAGGTGTACTAATCAATGAACCCCAGAAACCTACTTTCTTTTCTGACAAAATAAACCAAGCCTAAGCGGTCACGACAACATCCAAAGGCCACCTTTGGATTCTTAAGTAGGGGGGCAAGGAGGAGCACGTAGGAATGCCGACCACTACATAAGCCACTAGTGGCTCAGAGAAAGCCATTGCGCGCTAGCCTAGCTAGCTAACGTTTTTCAGCTGGCTGTTATCTTAGTTGTAGCGCGCCTTCCCTCCTTCTCTCACTTCGGAAAGATTTAGCAGTCTTTTTGATGACCTGGTCGAGAGTACGATACATCGGTGTAAAAGATTGAGTTGGATCTGTGAGGTTGGTTATAGTAAGGCCTGGTCGGAAGGTGTTCTTGCCTCTATCATTAGCTCGGGTAGTCTCCAGTGATGGCCAAAAAGTCTAACTTTTCCGCCTTTCAGCTTCAACTATTCCCTAAAGATGGGGGAAGGGACCAACGATTCCCTTTCGTTGTAAGGCCTTCCCGACGTACTGGTTATAACATTTGCATTGTTTTTACAAAAAAGTCAATCAACTATGACAAATCTGGTTCGATGGCTTTTCTCCACTAACCACAAAGATATATTACAATTTTCTTTTATACCCGCTAGTATTCTAGCATCTTTTCTGGGTTTGGCGGGAGCAGCATGGTTCTTGGATTTACCGGACGTGCTCTGTCTCAACCTAGTTTCTACTGTTTGTTGGGTACTTATTTATCTCTCTCTATATATAGAGATTAGGTTTTTTCTATCTGAAAAAACGAAAAAATGGGTTACCGGCCGATTTCAAAGTCTAAAATGGAAATACTTTTGATTTTCAATCTACGCTGGACTGATTGTTATACCCATGCCTTCGGACCTTTTCGTAGGCAAAATAAAAGTCATTTTAATCCTAGGGGGGAGCGCCGCTCTTTATTTTGTTGGTCTGGCCTCTACCCCCTTTGAGAAGGAATTCTGTCTAAATTGATTCTTTTTTAGTTCCATTTCGTCCGCTTATTTATCTAATATAGCCGGGCTCACGGAGGTCTTTCTCTCCATTTTCATCTTTCTGCTCAGCCTAATTTTCTTACCGGTCGATTTGATTTTTTGTGGAAGCATTTTCTTTGGAACCATACTATTTAAATGAAAATGCTTTCTATTGGCTGATTATGGGCCAGCTCTGTTTGTCCAAACATCCTTCCTTTATGGTTTGATAAAATCTCGCTACAAGAGTAAGTTATTAGTGGCGGTCTATATTACAATTTTATTTGATTGCCCGGGCCCCGACATGATCAAAGACATACTCTTCCCCCTCTCCGGGGCCGGGGCTTTAGTCATTTTCTTTTTTTTCCTAGCCACCAGTGGTAAAGAACACACTTTAGCTGCTCTTTTCTATCTTTTTAATCAACTATTTTTTGACTTTATAACAGAAAACACAGAAATGGTGATATATACATATTATGTATACGCGGGGTTTTTCCTCCTTTTTATACTATTGACTTTTTTAAAGCGCATCAATGACCGGGACAATGACAGAAAGGTCTCGAAATTTACTGATGACTTTCACTTTTGAGAAAACAGCATATAGTGAGGAAGATTCAATTGTTTCTCTGTCCTCAGATCGACAGGGTCTGGAAAACCAAAATATCTTTGTTTAAGAGCGGTAAAGCAGTCCTTAAAACCGAAACACCAGGACCTGTTTTAGTCCCCTCTGGTTGATCACACTGGATTTTTCTGATCTTTCATCGAACCTGCAGCTACGGGCTGTTCGTAACCGGTCTTTCTGTTGCTAATCGAATTAGCGAGGGACACAAGTCTATTAAGTAAGAATACACGGTGTAGGGAACCGTATACCACGATCACATTGGTACCATATGTAGGGGGGGAGGGATCCTCTTAGATCCAATCAATCATATCACCAGGTTTGACTAGAAAAAGGGAGGAAGCTCAAGGCGATAGGCATAGTGGAAATTCATCCTGAATCTGTTCAGCTCAAGGTTGGAGGAAAAAGCACTACTATTGAATCGAATCTCCTGTTGTTGAGGAATGGTAGATGGGAAAGATCCCAGACCTAGGGCGAGAAATGCTTTTGTTCAATGCCATTGATCCGTTTAAGACGAAGAAGCTGTTCACTCTCGTTGAAGTTGTCGGCATTACCCTAGCTATTGAATCAGTTTGTGCCATTGACTCTGTCGTTGTAATAAGCACTGTTTTCGGGTTGGAAGGCATAACCCGTCTTTGCTTGCCTACCTTGTTAGGAGTTTGAGTTCATCCCCGCTTAGGGGAGCGAAGGCACTTACGCATCCGGATTCCATTCTTTTTAAGGGAGAAAGGTTGCTTACTTTTGGTCAGCTGTTCCCAAGGAGTCTTTCAGAAGATGTGGCACAATTAGTTTTGTTATAAAAGTCCTTGTTTTATTCAGTTAGTGTTTATAATAGGGCATGCAAATTCAGTTTCCGTACCCCTTACCTTACTCAAGAAAGAAAGTCATGCTGATCAGTAGTAGTGTCTAAGAGGAAGGGTTGGCCCTTTGAGCTACCTATTTTTTGTGATCAAATTAGAAACTTAGCTTCTCACGTTGCCATAGATTCTCCATTTCGTGGGAAGAAAGCAATCGGCTTTGCCCAAGTTGTAATGACTGAGCTTGCTCCCTGTCAATGAAGAATGTTTCGAAAGCAGCCTAAAAGCCTTACTGGGTTAGCTTCGCTTTCCTTGACTTTAGAGAGGACCTTATCTTAAGATTCTCACAACTAGCTATGCCAAAGTCAAAGCGTTGACCGGTTATGCCGGATTCTCGCCATCTCAGAAGGTCAGGCCAGAGGGCAAGCAAGTTTATTCCGGGTACGAAACTACGACTACGCTATTCAAAGCATCTCTCTCTTAAACTATTCAATATATATAAGGCTAGCTCTTCATCTCTTTCTCTTCTGTATCTTCGGTCATTCTGTTGTAAATGAGGGAGTTTGGACAACCACCAATCAGGCATTGTACATGTACTGAACCCAGGATCAGTCATTGGGTTCTTTCTATTGTAGATTGTAGTTTGTATAGGCGTTGGAAGCGATAGTCACTCCTAGCCTGGCCTGTGAATGAATTCCTTCTGTTGGCGAATAGAAGGAGTGTGCGCTCATGGAGACCAAATAAGGCATTTTTGGCTACTTTTTAGGAGGTTTGGATCTTGACTCCTTTCGAAATGGTTAGTACCATAGATTTATCTATAGAAGTCAGATGACGATGACCTTTGCTTTGAGAGGGGACCAATCCTTACACGTACGCGGTAGAACACGGGGACAGGAGAGTAACTAGTGGTTAGGAGCGCAGGCCTCCTTTTTGTGCCCTCTCCGCTGTCCTATCTACAGTAGCAAAGAGCTACTTCTAAGCCAGGATTGACACTATACTATAAGGGACTTCACCGACGTTGACTAACCCTCTAGGTAGATAGGTAGACGATAGCCCAACCTCTAGTAGATCGATAGCCCGTAGGGATTGGTGATTTATCCCAGTGATTCGTCAATCAAAGCTATTGGAAAGGCAAAGCTTACAAGCGCAAAACCCCTATCTATCGGAAAGCGAGAGGCAGCCCGACGAATCTACTTTTTGACTTTCCTTTCCTAGGTAGCCCGTCTTGTAAAGACTTGGAAAAAGTCCCATGCCTTGAATCTAATAATATAATAACTCGAAATATCATAAGAGAATAAAAAGAATCTTACGCCCAAAAATACCCTTTCCTTTCTTGGTTGGACCAAGGCTTGGAGTATCCAAGACAAGTCTTTCTTCATTGGGGGAGCAGAGCAGTCAAAGAATGAAAAAAAGAAACCGATATGAATGAACTCATGGAGGCTGTCTTCCCTTTTTTAGACTCTATACAGGCTCTTCCATCCACTAGCGATATGGATATTCCCATAGATGCAAATTAGATTGTTGTTTCGGATACAATCCCTCAGGATGACCTGTGGGATGCTCTCGAGTAGGAAAACTGGAAAGAGCTCTCCAACTCGCGGGAATACAAATTGGTGGAACGCCAGAGAGAACAATACGAATCAATGATCAAGTCGATTGCTGAAGTCTTGAAGGAGAAAAGGATGGATGCTGGGGCTGACTATTGAAGACCCCACGGATATTGTATTGATAGAGCAACGGATGTCGTTTTCGACGATCTCTTCGATCGCTTTGACACGCATCCAAAGCGCAAAAACCATTTAACTAGAGTCCTTGGGAACATAGGAAATGAAAGAAGTCGGGTCTGGCGAGCATTCCTAGCCGCCTAGAGTGCAGCCTACCTGCTGAAGACCGTAACGTAAGTAACTCAGTGCTCCATACAGGGGAAATGAAAGCAGAATTCGTTCGGATCCTCCCACATGTTCAATCTTTTTTTAGCGGTTTCCCCAGAGATTTTTATCATTAATGCAACCTTCATTTTGCTCATTCATGGAGTTGTTTTTAGTACCTCTAAGAAATATGATTATCCGCCGTTAGTCAGTAATGTGGGTTGGCTTGGATTACTTAGTGTTGCGCGCCTAGGAGGGCAGCGCGCTTTGGGATGCGGAGGTTTAAGGAACTCGTCCAGCTCCCTAACCTAATGCGGCACCGGGTTTGGACCGCAGGGAACCATAGCATGGGGGAGCGTCTAATTCTAATCCTTTTGCCGCCGCAAGGCTGGCTAATCGTACGCAGCAGGCTCGAAGACCTTTACAATAAGTTCTGGAAGGCACATGAGTCCGAACGCTATGTTGAATGTGCGACTGACACTACGTAGGTACCTGTGCAGGTGAGGCGTCGGTCGGTCCTAGAAATGGCGGCAGCGGCGCGAGGAGTTAACGACCGGACGTGCTGCAACCTAGGGATCACCAGGCAGCTCTTTCGCTCTATAGGGATCGGGGGGGCATAGCACAATTCTTCTTAGAGGAGGGTTGTTTGCCCGGGTGACTGATCCTGCCATAATGTACTCCTACCTATACACCGGCAACCGAAGTCGAGCATACATACGAGTTTCTTCATGCGTGAATAGCCGGGAGGAAAGAAAGGGCGGTAGATGATAATGAGAAAAGGCACCGCGTCTGGACGGACGGGCGGAATGGATGAGCGAAAGGTGCCATGTAGCGGGGAATATCCCGAGTCTCATGTAAGACAACTAAATACACCTCAAGGTGCTGCCGAGGAACTGAGGGACCTTCTCGAGCACAGGATAGGTAATTGAAAAATAGAGCTAGCCTATTCGTTATGGGGCTCCGGACCGAATAGAGCTTACCTACGGCACCTGGCTTTCTCCGGTGCATATTAGCTTAGCTGCGCTTACGGAGCTCTCTTCGATCCTCTCTGGCGGCCACTTTCCTTACCTTACCCCCGCTACACTCTCACTCCAAGCTAGGCCTGCTGAGCAAGATGCATTGCGATTTCCTCTTCTGTGTACGCACCGGAGTATGACCCGGGACGGGAAGAGAATCAATTCTCCGGCGAGCTTTCTCTCGTAAAGCCAAAGACGCCCCAAGACAAAGTCAAATGGGAAGAGGACATGGTCAATAGAACCTGGCTGGATCCGGGCTGGGATAGTGGCGCCCATTCAACATCAGTTCCGAAAGGCTTCGCTCATGCTGGAGGGAGCATCCCCACTTAGTGATCGGTCCGCTAGTTCACGCAAATCCGAAGAAGTTATCACGGACGAGCCGCATG